CAAAAGACCTTGGATGCGTAATGGATCTTGAAGCACTATTTCTGCATCTCCCTGACCAAAGCCCCCCACATTTGGATTACTTGTTAATGGTTGATCAAGCTTGATGGATTCACCCTCTGAAACAAGAAGTTCTGGTCCTCGAGGTATAATATCAACCACCTGATGTCCGTCCAATGCATCAATTATAGTTATTTCATATCCCCCCTTTTCTTTACGTACTATTTTGCTTACTATACCTGCTGATGTAGCATTATAGACTGTATTGTTACTTTTGCTTCCATCAGGATAAAGCTGTCCCCTTCCTCTGTTCCCGCCTACATATATAGGATATTTTAAAAAGTGAATGTCTTTTTTCGTAGCAGGGTCGGGGGAAAGAATAGGAAAGACGATTTCACTATATTTCTGACCAGGAGCGGGACCTATCACAAGAATATTTTTTTTATTGGGACGATAATTCTGAAAAGAAAGATTTCCCATCTTTTCTTTCACCTCAGGAGAAATGCGATCGGGAGGGGCTAATTCGAATCCTTCGGGTAAAATAAGAACAGCCCCCACATTCAAAGCTCCTTTTTTACCATTAGCAAGAACTTGTTTCAGTTGCATATCATAAGGGATTCGAACAACTGCTTCAAATACAGTATCAGGAAGCACAGCTTGGGGAACTTCAATATCCACGGGCTTACTAGCTAAATGGCAATTGGCACATACAATTCGTCCAGTTGCTTCTCGTGGATTTTCATAACCCTGTTGTGCAAAAATGGGATATGCATTTGAAATAGATGCCCAAGTTATTACATATATCATGGTCGATACAAAGATGGATCGAGTTATCTGTTCCTTTACCCCCCAAAAAGTATTTCTATTTTGCATGGTACAATCATTGATCACGGAATTTCTACAATAAATTAGATAGGTAGCTAATATAGTTCCCTACCCACGAATCTGCTATTATACTGGAATAATTGTAGTGGAATATAGTATATATAGGATAGGATGAATACCTTTAACTTTAACAGGTAGAAAAGAAATATAAAGAATAAGTAAGATTGAAAATGCTTTTTTTATACACGAAAAAAGATTATGTTATGATTTGATTGATATCGAGAGATCAAATGAGTTCTTCATTCATTCATTGAATGATAAATAATTACAAGTGAAGGAGATACACGATTTAAATAATGGAAAATCCAATATTTCACAATTGTATCTAGAATAACTGGAAAAGTGGAAACAAGACCAGATACAATTTGATCGTTATGAGCCAATCCAAAATCGTTGTAGACCGAACCAATCATTAGTTCCCAACCATGGGTGGAGTGAAATCCGATCCATAAATCAGTGATTAAAAGAATTGAAAAAGCCTTTATTGTGTCACTTAAGTTATACAATAATTCCTGAATCCAAGAATTAAGAATGATAAGTTCTTCATTACTCAGAAAAAAATAACCACTTAGAATAACAAAACAGATTATATTTGTGGAGAAATGCAAAATGATATGGAGATTATATTCATTGTGTGTTTTGATCAATTGTATTGTTTGCTTGTGTATTTCTATACGAAACTTTTGTATATGTGTCTCTGGGTTTTCTTTTATCATTTCGTCCAAGAGGAATAGTTCTTCTAGTTCTATGAATCTTTCTAGAACGTTTTTCTCTTGAATATCATTCAAAAAGGTTTCGGATTGCCCGCTATTCCACCAGTTAGTAATCCAAGGTTCCAGACTTTTATTAAATGAGAGAGAGACCCACCAGGGCAAAAATACTATAGATACAAGATATGGTATGGAAATCAATGCTTTCTTTTTTTTCATTTTTTATCTGGGAATTAATTGGTAATGAACTTACTTCAATCGTTGACTCTATCTGATATTTTTCTAAAGAACGAGTTATATAACAAAGTATCGAGCCTATGGATCTATTCTCATTTTTGTGTAAAAATGGAATCCTTGGATCTATAAAGAATAGAAAAATAGAATAAAACTCCTTTTGGATTCGTATGAAAAAAAATAAGAAAAGAAAATAGTATTTCCAGATATTTCAATTGGGCAAATTCGAACCAATTTCATCTTCATTTTTTCCTTTTTCTTTTGATGAATACTCAAAAACTACTTCAAGTAACGAAAGAAATATACTTCAAGTAACGAAAGAAATATTATTTAGATTTCGAGACGAGTCCCCCGATCAATGAATTTTTTCGAAATGTTTAACTTTCACCGCCTAAACACATTCCGGAAATAGGGTATCAATTCCAAATCTTGAACCTAAAAAGACGAATTTATTATTACGAAATAAATTTCGGATATATTTAAAGAATGGAGTTGGGCTCTGTACATATACAAAATAGGTTTGGTATACAAATAACTTATTCTTTTTAAGTTAAGAATATTTTCTTTTTTTTTATAGTTAATTTCATTATAGTTACCCATATGGGTTCTCCGCTTTTGTTTTATTCTAGGGGGCGCTACGCGCCAACAGAACAGCAACATAAAATAGAATTTAATTTACTCGAATGAGCATTCTGAAGAAACTTCAGTTGTAGTAAATAAAAGGGGGTTAGCAAGTTTTTCCCTCATACTGAGAAATACAGTTATTTTTCAGTTTCTTTTTCCTTCAATCGGTACACGCAAGAAATAGGCCAATTCAGCAGCTTTTTGTTCAATTTCTCGTGGAGTAAAATTCTCATCAGTACGAGTCAAGGGAATGGCTCCTTGGCCTCTGATTTCCATATAAAGGACACGACGAGGATAAAGACCCTCTTTAACCTGCATTCTGATTGATTGGATATCTCGCATAAGGAAGCGAAGGAAGATGCGGCGATTTATTCCAGGAAATCCCCAACGAAAAATACACACTATTCCTTCTTTTCTATCGAATCGGTCATAACCGCTACCTACATTCCACGAAATTGTGCACCACAAATAGGAGCTAATGAATAGTCCCGCAATCCCATAGAAAGACATGACAATACCTTGTGGAAAAAAAATGATTTGCTGAGATGGAAATACAGATATCAGATTCCTACCAAGATAACTGGAAGTTCCAACCACTAAGAATCCTAGTGAACCTAAAAAAAGGATACAGGCCCAGCAAAAATTACTTGTTTTTCGAGACCCCGTTATAAGTTCTATCCATATATGTTCTGATCGCCAATTCATACTATACTAGATCCAGTTGTATTCGATTGGAATTGAGAGAATAAAATAATCCAAATGGAATTTGACTTTACTTTTCTTGATGCTGAAGTAACTCTCATCAACTAGCACTATTCTGATGCGAAGCATTAGTAGTAATTAGTCAAATACATTAACTTGCAGCAGATATAATCTATCTACGTGGATAACAACATTTGTGTTCAGAAAGAGCCACATATCGTACCATATTACACTAAATAAATATCTGTATTATAATCTAGCCAGTGTTCAAATAAATTGATAAGATTTGTTCCCATCGTATCTAGACAATCTTATTTTTTTGGACATAAAGAGATAATGAAGCCATTGCAATTGCCGGAAATACTAGGCCTACTAAGGGCACAAAAATAGAGGGGAAGTTAAGATCTGTCATAGAATGGGTACCTCGATTTAATATTTGTACCTCTTATAAAGAGGTCTTATGATAACTATATCTATTATAAATAACAATAACTAGTTAATAAGTGCAAGGGATCTAATATAAAACTAAATTAAGTTACTTTTTACACGAATATAAAAGAGTTTCTTATCAGTTCACGACTCTAACTAACCTGATCCAACAAACAGGGATTCATAGTAAAAATGGGGTTCTCGGTAGATATAGAAATCATCTCTATTCTATATTTCTTCTTTCTATATTTTTCTATTTTATTTCTATATTTTCTATTTTTTATTATTGTCTGTATTGCTACCTAAGAATGTATTAATACCTAAGAAAGTGAGAGAAAATTTGTATTTTTCTTTTTTCCAATTCAATTGCTCAGGAAGAAAAAAATTCACCCTTTTATCCTGTTGATAGAATGATTGGTACTAATCATGAATAGAAGTAAGATAAAAATGGATCTAGAGGGAAAAAGAAAAAGTAATTCCACCTTCTGACTCTTCCCACAAATGGAACTTATGTTACCAAAGAAATCACCATTTTTCTTAGTTTTTTTGATTACGATGAACGAAAGACTTGTTAGCTACAAATAACTGGGTCTAGTGCTCTATTTTAATTTTCTTTTTTATTTTGATTCAAAGGAAGGAAACCGTGAAGTTGAAATAACTCACTCAGAACGCCTTTTAAAGGATTACGTGGTACAATTGGATCGAATAAGCCCTTATGGAATAAATATTCAGCTGATTGTAAACCATCAGGCACTGTCTTATTCAATGTTTGTTCAATTACTCTTTTACCCGCAAATGCAATGTAGGCATTAGGTTCAGCAATAATGACATCTCCCAACATACCAAAACTTGCTGTCACTCCACCAGTTGTAGGAGATGTAAGAATTGATACATAGAATAACTTTTTATTTGATTGATAATCATATGAAACAGAAGATATTTTAGCCATTTGCATCAAGCTCAAACTTCCTTCTTGCATGCGCGCTCCCCCAGAAGCACACACAATAATGACAGGTAGAGATTCATTAGTAGCATACTCGATCAAACGGGTGATTTTCTCGCCTACTACGGATCCCATACTACCTCCCATAAACTGAAAATCCATAACCCCAATTGCTATAGGAATACCATTTAGTTGACCTATGCCTGTTTGAATAGCTTCAGTTAAACCTGTCTTTCTTTGATAAGAATCAATACGATCTCTATATGGTTCCTCCTCTGAATGAAATTCTATGGGGTCTATAGAGACCATATCTTCATCCATAGGATCCCAAGTATCCGGATCAATCGAAACTTCGATTCTATCTGAACTACTCATTTTCAAATGATATCCACACTGTTCACAAATATTCATTTTTGACCTAAAAAATTTTTTATAATTTAATCCATAACAATTTTCGCATTGAACCCATAAATGTC